TATGAACTTGTTTATAGATATCAAAGCATAAGAACTCAACGGGATCCCCCTCGAATCAGACAAGGAAAGAGGGGATAGGTCCCGTTGAGTTCTTAATAATCATAAAATAATCATAAATAATTATAATATTTTTTTTTTTATAAGTGGTTAAAAAAATACACATTTGATTGATGTTTTGAAAAATGCACTTAATTAATTGATTCAGAACATCTTTTACTCAAAAGTATCTCTGAATATTTTAAAAATTAAAACAAAGAAGGAATCACTCAAGTTCCGTTTTTTGGATGACTCCCAATTCTATATAATTCTATATATAGATAGTATAGATTTTTATCGATTAGATATCCTGAAACCCTTTCTATAGTAATAAAATATCTATACTAAACTAATAAAATAGAACCTCACTTTATTTAATCTTAATCTAATATTTAATCTAATCAAAGTTTCCTTTTTTTTTTTCTATTTTAAAAGTTCATTAAAATTGAAGAAGTTCTATTTGTTCAATAAATTTGCCTATATTTTTGTTTGTCCACTACTTAACATGATAAATAGAAAAAAAAGATTATGATAAACCCCGCCAAAAATGGAATCTAAGAATAGGAGTTGTTGACGAATAAGATCAACAATCCTATTTAATTCGACACAAGAAAGGGTTGTGTAAAATCCCTTTTGTCAAAGACTAGGCGATGCACAACCCCCTCCCTAAACCCTTTGTTCCTTTCATTTAGGCTTTGGTTTATATTCTCCGGTTATTTATCTTTTGTTTTGATTCTATTCAAATAGAAAACTAAGGATTCATTCTATATCACTTCGATTTGGATCGAAAAAACAAATAAAAGATAAGTCAAATTAATATAGTCTTTTTCACAATATACACATCACGACCAGTATAAGTAAGTAATTCCCGAAACCTGAAAAAAGAAACAAACAAAATTTTTTTGATCATACACAATTACATAATATAATTGGCAACAAAAGTTTATTTCTTTTTATATATAATTTGGTGTTGAAAAATCCGCGGATCTAGAAATTCATTTCGGACAATTGAACCTTCTCAAACTGTTTCTTTTTAAGAACCAAAAAGATTTGTGCCAAAATAACGGATGCCAAGAAGAGCAAAAGGCCTTGGACACGTGATGGATCTTGAAGTACTACTTCGGCATCCCCCTGACCAAATCCGCCCACATTAGGATTACTCGTTAATGGTTGATCAAGTTTGATGGATTCGCCTTCAGAAACAAGAAGTTCCGGCCCTGGAGGGATAATATCAACCACTTGACGCCCATCCGATGCCTCAACTATGGTTATTTCATACCCCCCTTTTTCTTTTCGTATAATTTTGTTTACTATACCCGCTGCTGTAGCATTATAAACATTATTGTTACTCTTGCTCCCGTCGGGATAAATCTGACCCCTTCCTCTGTTCCCGCCTACATATATGGGATATTTTAAGAAGTGAGCATCTTTCTTAGTGGCAGGATCCGGGGAAAGAATAGGAAAGGTGATTTCACTATATTTCTGACCAGGAACAGGACCTATCACAAGAATATTTTTTTTAGTAGGGCGGTAACTTTGAAAAGACAGATTTCCTATCTTTTCTTTAATCTCGGGTGAAATACGATCGGGCGGGGCTAGTTCAAACCCCTCGGGTAAAATAAGAACAGCCCCCACATTCAAAGCTCCTTTTTTACCATTAGCAAGAACTTGTTTCACTTGCAGATCATAGGGAATTCGAACAACTGCTTCAAATACAGTATCCGGAAGTACCGCTTGTGGAACCTCGATATCCACGGGTTTATTAGCTAAATGGCAATTGGCACATACAATACGGCCGGTTGCTTCTCGTGGATTTTCATAACCCTGCTGTGCAAAAATGGGATAGGCATTTGAAACGGGTGCCTGAGTTATTATATATATGATGAGCGATAGGGAAATGGATCGAGTAATCTCTTTCTTTATCGACGAAAAGGTTTTTTTAGTTTGCATGGTCCAATCATTGATCCCGAAAATTTATACAATAAAAGTAGGTAGGTCGCCAATAGAGTTGCCTACCTATAATTTTGATATTTACTGAAAAAATTTTTCTGAAATATTGGAGAAATCCCTTTACTGGGTAGAAATAATAGGTACAATTTTCAATGTTTTGCTTATGTACAAAGTAACAAACAAATATTATAATTGGGCCGTTCGATCATTTTTCAGTCATTCATTGAATGATAAATCACTACAAGTGAAGGAGATACACGATTTAAATAACGAAAGATCCAATATTTAAAAATTGTATCTAAAATGACTGGAAAAGTAGAAACAAGACCGGATATAATTTGATCATTATGAGCAAATCCAAAATCTTTGTAGACAGAGCCAATCATTAATTCCCAACCGTGGGGCGAATGGAATCCTATACATAAATCAGTTAATAAAAGAATAGAAAAAGCCTTTATTGTGTCGCTTAAGTTATATAGGAATTCTTGAACCCAAGAGTTAAGAATAACAAGTTCTTCATTACCTATAATAGAATAACCACTTAGAATAACGAAACAGATTATATTTGTCGAGAAATGTAAAATTGTATGGATACGATCCTCATTGTGCATCTTGATCAATTGGGTCGTTTCTTTGTAGATTTCGACGCGAAGCTTTTGTAAATGCGTTTCTGGGTATTCCTTTATCATTTCCTCCAAACGAAGGAGTTCCTCTAAGTCTATGAATTTTTTTAGAATACTCTTTTCTTGAATATCATTCAAAAAAATTTCGGATTGCCTAATATTCCACCAATTAGTAATCCAAGATTCCAGACTTTTTTTAAATGAGAGAGAGATCCACCAAGGCAAAAATACTATAAATGCAAGATATAGAAGGGAAATAAATACTTTCTTTTTTGCCATTTTTTCGTCTGTGAATTTTTGAAGTTTTAATGAACTCACCCCATGCGTCGACTCTATATGATACTAATATTTGTATCAAGCATAAGTTATATCCCAACCCAAGCCATCGAGCCCATTAATCTATTTCGAAATTTTTATTTGTGATGCAGTAGAGTGGTTAGGTTAGTCCTTGAATCTAGAAAAAATACAGAAATAGAATAAGAAAGAGTTCGCTTCAAAGTAATATTAGTTGGATTTCGAAACGAAAGAACTCCCATTTTATTAAAAAAAATGTCAAATATTTGAAAAAAAAAAAAATGATGGACACACAAAATTTCGTTTTAGAGTTGCTTCATATACGTTTACTTTGGCTTGAATAGGCAGGCATTCAGAACAAACTTCCGTTAAGTTATGGTATAGAAAAAAAGAGAGTTCTTGAGTTTTTTCCCTTTTGCAAAGTATTCATTTTTCAGTTCCTTTTTTCAAAATACTTCAATTGGTACGCGCAAGAAATAGGCCAATTCAGCAGCTTTTTGCTCAATTTCTCGTGGAGTCAAATTCTCATCAGTACGTGTCAAGGGAATGGCCCCCTGGCCTCTGATTTCCATATAAAGAACCCGACGAGCAAAAAGACCCTCTTTATTTTCTATTCTGATAGACTGAATATCTTTCATAAGGAATCGCAGGAATATGCGACGGTTTTTTCCAGGAAATCCCCAACGAAAAATACACACTATGCCCTCTTTTATATCAAATCGATCATAACCACTACCTACATTCCACGAAATTGTGCACCACAAGTAGGAGCTAATAAAGAGACCCGCGATCCCATAGAAAGACATCACGATCCCCTGTGGAAAAAAATTTATTTGCTGAGAAGGAAACAAAGATATAAAATTCCTACCAAAATAACTGGAGGTTCCAACCAATACAAACCCTAATGAACCTAAAAAAAGAATGAGGGCCCAACCGAAATTACTTATTTTTCGAGATCCCGCTATAAGTTCTATCCATATACGTTCTGATCGCCAACTCATACTCTCACTAGACCTAGTTGCATTTTATTGGAATTGGAAGAATAACAAAAAGAAATTTTAGTTTACTTTTTTTTGTTTCCGAAGTAACTCTCATCAACCAGCACTACTATAGATGTGAAACTTTTATTTTAGAAAAATTCATCGAATTACTTAGATCCAAACTAAAATAATAACATCTCTTTCGTATGATTTCCTATAGATATCCACATATAGATATATTCACTTTACATTTCCGAAACTCTCTCCGCTACCGATCCATTTGAAATTGTTATAATTAATTTACCCATATATCATGTTTACACACATACATAAGAGTTTATGCTCGAAAGAAGCCAGATGTTATACCATATTCTACTAAATAGATAGGGGTGTTATGATCAAAGTAAGTCTTGAAAAAAAAATGGATACAGAGTTGTCCCTATAGTATCTAAAAGATTTTGTTTTTTTGAACATGAAGAAATAAAGAAACCATTGCAATTGCCGGAAATACTAAGCCCACTAAAGGCACAAAAATAGAGGGAAAGCTGTTGAGAGTTATCATTGAGTGGGTACCTCGATTTAATATTTGTACCTGTTATTTTTATTTATTGCTTTATATTTTATATTACTATTTTTATTTTTTTATTTTAACCTTATATTCTTATTAAAGATATTTTATAATTCATATATATTCATATATAATAATTATATTTATATAATATATATAATTATATTTATATAATATATATAATTACTATATATAATTATTATATTTTATATTTATATATAGTAATTATACCTAAGTGAGTATATACTTAAATAAGGAATATATAAGTATATGTTTTAATAATTTTTTTTTGAATAAATACTTATAAAAAAATGTGTAAATAAACGGACTTATTCACCCTTCTACACGTTTCTACACGAAATATATGTATGTACCTTTTTTTTATTCCTATTTTTAGTTATTTTCGTGCTCTTGTCTTATAATTTAATAATTTTCATTTCAAAAAATGTATTCCGTTTTATTAATTATTAAATTAATAAATAAATTAAAACTCTACTCTACAGTTCTACTTAAATCTAAGTTTGATCCAAAGGAAAGAAGGCGTGTAGC